GGTTCGAAATATATCTTCGCTTGCCAGAACGAGAATGGACGTTCATTTGATCTTGATCCTTGTGGATCGAAAGGCAGACTCGACTGGATTTCCATGGCTCCCCTAATAATATCCATAAATGACTGGTTTTTGGTAAGAGATGAACATTACCATATTTCAATTCAGGTGCATGATACACATCGGTATTCCAGTGCATTTCGCCTTCTAAATCAGAATAAATATGTTTTCGAACCTTCTCTTTCAAACTCAAAGTGGCTGTTCCCGCGCGAATCTCAGCAATCACTTGCTCTGATTCTACATATTGATCGTTTTGAACTAAAAGAAAACTTTTGGGCGGAATACTCACATTATGTATAATATCTTCACTCTCAATAGTTACATACACGTCTATCGAACATAGAAAAGCAGGATGTCCATGACGTGTACGTGTCGGATGAACTAAATCCTCATTGAATGTGATTTTTCCATTCGAAGGGGCTCGCACATGTTCGGCAGTCCCTCCAGTGAATACTCCCCCGGTATGAAAAGTTCTTAATGTTAATTGAGTCCCTGGTTCCCCAATAGATTGACCTGCAATAATACCTACAGCTTCCCCCAATTCAACCAGGTCGCCATGAGTCGGACTTCGTCCATAACATAATCGACAGATCCAAGATGTACTTCTACAAGTAAAAGGAGTTCGAATAGATATTGATTGTGCGCGAAAGGTTATGACTCGATTGACAAGTCCAAGCCCAATATCTTGATTTCGAGTGGCAATGCATCGCAAACCTATATATATATCATCTGCTAATACACGACCAATTAAGGTTTGGAGAAAAATCCTTTCCTGCATCATCCCAGTTCGAGTTCGAGGACTCACGGAAATACCCCTTACAGTGCCACAATCTGTTCGACGTACAACAATGTGTTGAACTACTTCAACAAGTCTGCGAGTGAGATATCCAGCATCGGCTGTTCGTACAGCAGTATCCACAACTCCTTTACGGGCTCCGTAGCAAGAAATAATATATTCTGTTAAAGAGAGCCCTTCGCGGAAATTGCTTTGAATGGGTAACTCAATCATTTGTCCTTGAGGATCCGACATTAATCCCCTCATACCTACTAATTGATGTACCTGAGATGGATTTCCTCGAGCTCCCGAAAAAGACATTATATGGACTGGATTAAATGGGTCGGTCATCCTAAAATTGGGATTCATTTCTTGTCGCAAATATTCACTTGTAGAATACCATATTTCAATAGATTGGCGTAATTTTTCTACTGCGTGTACATTTCCATAATTATGATATTTTCCCAAAATGAAAGTTTGTTGTTCAGCATCTTGAACTAGCCATCTCTTAGAGGGTAGTGTTAAAAGATCATCAATTCCTAATGAAATGGATGTAGCAGTAGCTTGTTGAAAACCCAGAGTCTTTACTTGATCCAAGATATGTGATGTATATGCCATTCCGAAGTGATCTATTAATCTACTAATAAGCCGTTTCATAGCAGTTCCGTCTATCACTTTATTGTGAAAGACCAGATTGGCCCGTTCTGACATAAGTACCTCCCTAGTCTGCTGAGTAAGATTTGACAATGGATTTGAGTCGGTGATTGGAAAACTCCCTTTTCTCGATCTTGATTCGCGTAGAAATTCGGCACTAATTTAGGGTCCTAGTTAAACAAGGGCGACCCGAATTTCCCTCGGTATAATAGAATTCCTTAATTTAGGCATCATATGAACAGGCCTGACAAAACCCCTGGATGGCTTCTTCGATTTCTCGATAAAGAGAAATATGACCAACAGTGGTGCGAATATATATATATAGAATCTCTTTTTTTATACTTCTTACTATTAGATAGTGCCCATAAATCTCATAATAGGTACCCAAAGATTCGTAGTGAATTTCGATGGGAGCTTCTCTTGCAGCAATAACACGTTGATCTAGTCGCCATCGGAGCCACAAAGGACTATCTAACTTGATTCCTTTTTGTCGATAAGCGCCAATTGCATCATAGGAATTCGAAAAAAAGGGTTCTTTTTCTTTCGTATACTTATACTTATTTTTGTCAATTTTTTGATTTTGAGAGTTTCTGCGATTCGATGGATTATACCTATTTACACAAATACCCCGCCGATTCCCGCTCGTTAATACATAGAGTCCAATAAGCATATCTTGAGTTGGTACGGAAATGGGATCCCCAATAGCCGGAGACAAAAGATTCATATGAGAAAACATAAGTAAACGTGCCTCTGCTTGAGCCTCCAAAGATAAAGGCACATGAACCGCCATTTGATCCCCGTCAAAGTCTGCATTGAATCCCTTACGAACTAATGGATGTAAACAAATAGCACGTCCTTCAACTAAAATGGGCTGGAATGCCTGTATGCCTAATCTATGCAGAGTAGGTGCTCTATTCAGCAATACAGGATGCCCCTGCATAACTTCCCGAAGTATTTCCCATACAATCGGTTCTTTTTCCCGAATTTTCCTCTTAGCAACTCCTATGCTCGAAG